TATATTTACATGAAACCAATTAGAGTATGGGTCTTATAGGGGGGGATTTAAAGATCCTCTTTTAGTTCATTCGTTTTAGGAATTTCAAACTTTTTACCTGTTTTTTTAAAGTTTGAAATTCCTAAAACGAATGAACTAAAAGAAAAAGGATCAGTTTCCATAATTTAATGTGTGTTATATTAAGATCTTAAGGGGTAATATGAAGTTGCTTATCTGCCTATTATGCTTATAGTGGAGAGAGTTTGATTTATAGGAGCCTAACATGCGGGGTAAATTCTTAAATTAACATTTAAGAGTTAAACTGATTGATTTGCTGTAGATGCACCGTCAGGTGTATATATATAAGAATTTAATGTTTATATACTACTGTATATAGACATAGTTTTATATTTTGGTCTATATTTAAGCTAAAGTCTTATATATTGGGCCTTTTTCTATAGAGCACATTAAGTCTTAATTTTAAATCAGTAAAATTTAACGAAGCCCCTCATTTTTAAGGTAAAAAAAAAAATGAGGGGCTTTATAGTTGTACACTATATACTTATACATCCCAATAGAATTGAACTAGTTGGGGCGTTACTGATTATTGTACACTATATACTTATACATCCCAATAGAATTGAACTAGTTGGGGCGTTACTGATTATTGTACACTATATACTTATACATCCCAATAGAATTTATTAATATAGATTTTTGTGTAGCTTAAAAAGTTTTATTCTTGCTTAGTAATTTACTATAAGTTTGTTTTACATGTCAGTTTTTGCGGGATTTTCGTTAATTCTTAAAGGATCTAATGAGTTTATTTAAATCGCAGTATTTAATTTTATTAATCAAAGAAATTTGGAACTAGTAATATTTGATAGTACCGGCAAAAATCGTGCCAGCCGCCGCGGTTACACGGAGGGTACAAGTAAATGTTGTTAGTTAATAGTTATATGTCAATATTTAAGAAATTAATAATAAATTTATTAGGTGAAATTTTAAATTTAAATAATTTCTTTTAGAAATCCTATAGAAGCTATGAAATTTAAATAATAAACTAGGATTAGATACCCTATTATTTTAAATGTAAAAAAATAAAGGCTTGAGTAGTAATAGTTATGTTCTTGAAACTCAAAGAATTTGGCGGTGTTTTAGTCCTTTCAGAGGAACCTGTCCCGTAATCGATAATCCACGAATAACCTTACTTAATTTGGTTTTCAGCTTGTATACCGCCGTCGTCAGAATGTCCTTAGAAGGGTTTAATTTTCTTGAATTTTTATTAAAAATGATGTCAGGTCAAGGTGCAGTTTATAATTAAGTGGTGATGGGTTACAATAAATATATTTATACGGAAGATATCTTGAAATAGGTGTTGGAAGGTGGATTTGATGGTAATTTTATTAATTAAGTTAATTTGATTTTGGCTCTAAAACATGCACACATCGCCCGTCGCTCTCGTTATTTAAGGCGAGATAAGTCGTAACATAGTAGGTGTACCGGAAGGTGCACCTGGAAAGTTCAAAGCAGAGCTTGAGTAGTTAAGCATTTCATTTACACTGAGAAGTCACTGTGCAATTCAGTTTGTTTTGAAAATTTTTTTCTTACTAAGATGTTGTGAAAATTTTTAAATTAACTAATAAAATCATTTTTATTTGTAAAAGTTTGTGTATAGGTTATAGATAAAATTATTTGTGTAATAGATAAATTGTATTGTGAAAGGTTGATTGAAATAGATTGAAAATGTAATTTAAGAAAAGTAGATTTAATTTATTGTACCTTGTGTATCAGGGTTTATTAAAAAATTTATAAATATTTATATTTCCCGATTTAAAGAGAGCTAATTAATTATGTTAGTTAATGTGGAATAATTATTAATAATAATTAATTAGTAATGAAACGTTATCCGTTCTTTAAGATATCTGGTTTTCTAAGAAATGAATTTAATTCAGGTGTATAAAAGTCAAGTATTTAATTTATAGGAAGTAGTTGTTATTTTACACTAATGTCTTGAGGGATAAGCTTCAGGACATAATCTATAAAATGAAATTTAATAAAAATGTTGTAGGCTTAGAATTAGCCAGCAATAAAAGGATGTTATAATTTAGTTTTTATTTAATAAAATTTTCTGGGCGTTTAGATAGTTCATTAGAATGTTACTTTTAATTTTATAAAGTTAGTAATAATGATAAAATTAGTATAAAAATTGTTTATTAGTTAAGTGTAATGTAAGGTTACATTAAGGAATTAGGCAAATAAGTGCTCGCCTGTTTAACAAAAACATGTCTTCTTGATAATAATTTGAAGTCTGACCTGCCCACTGAACATTATGTTTAAAGGGCCGCGGTATTTTGACCGTGCAAAGGTAGCATAATCATTAGTCTTTTAATTGGAGGCTAGAATGAATGGTTGGACGAGGCACTGACTGTCTCAGTGTAAATGAGAGTAGAATTTAACTTTTAAGTCAAAAGGCTTAAATAATTTTAAAGGACGAGAAGACCCTATAGAGCTTTATATTATTCGGTGTATTATTTATTTAGACGATTTTTTATAATATATAGATTAGTATTTTGTTGGGGTGACAGGAAGATATACAAAACTCTTTTTAGTTTAAAAACATTGATTTATGAATTGTTGATCCATTTTTAGTGATTATAAGACTAAGTTACCTTAGGGATAACAGCGTAATCTTTTTCGAGAGTTCTTATCGACAAAAAGGGTTGCGACCTCGATGTTGGATTAAGGGTAATTTTGGGTGTAGATGTTCAAAGTTTAGGTCTGTTCGACCTTTAAATCCTTACATGATCTGAGTTCAGACCGGTGTAAGCCAGGTCGGTTTCTATCCTTAATTAATAGTGATGTTTTAGTACGAAAGGACCAAATATCGGGAATAAATTCTTAGTGCGTTGATTTATATTAACATGTCTTCTACTTTGGCAGATAAGTGTAATGAATTTAGAATTCATTTATGTAAATAAATTTTACAGGTAGAACTTGTTTATATATGATTGTATTATGCCTTTTGTGGGTAGCTTAATTTTAATTATTTGTGTGTTAGTTGGGGTAGCTTTTTTGACTTTGTTAGAGCGAAAGGTTTTAGGATATATCCAAATTCGTAAGGGGCCTAATAAGGTTGGCTTTGCTGGAATTCCGCAACCTTTTTGTGATGCTATTAAGTTGTTTACTAAGGAGCAAACGTACCCGGTTTTATCTAATTATTTACCTTATTATTTTTCTCCTGTATTTAGCTTATTTTTATCTTTATTAGCTTGAATAATTATACCTTATTTAACAGGTTTGTATAACTTTAATTTGGGTTTATTATTTTTCTTAGCATGTACTAGTTTAGGGGTTTACACCGTAATAATTGCTGGGTGATCATCAAATTCTAATTATGCTCTTTTAGGGGGTCTTCGAGCTGTGGCTCAGACGATTTCTTATGAGGTGAGTTTAGCTTTAATTTTACTTTCTTTTGTTTTTTTGATTGGGGGGTACTGTTTAATTGATTTTATTAAATTTCAAAGTTATATGTGATTTTTATTAATAACTTTACCGTTGGCTTTGAGCTGGTTTGCGTCTTGTTTAGCTGAAACTAATCGCACGCCCTTTGATTTTGCGGAAGGTGAATCTGAATTAGTTTCTGGATTTAATGTAGAGTACAGAAGAGGTGGGTTTGCTTTAATTTTTTTAGCAGAATATGCTAGAATTTTGTTTATGAGCATACTTTTTTGTGTGATTTTTTTAGGAAGAAATATTTATACTTTTGGATTTTTTATTAAGTTAACAGTAATTGCATTCATGTTTATTTGAGCTCGGGGGACTTTACCACGGTTCCGATATGATAAGTTAATGTATTTGGCTTGAAAGAGTTTTTTACCTTTGTCTTTAAATTATCTATTTTTATTTTTGGGGCTCAAGCTATTAGTCTTATCTATTTTAATTTAGTGAATTATTTTTAGTAAAGTTAATAGAAGAATTAAACTTCTGTCTTATGTTTTCAAAACATATGCTTTACATTAAGCTTCTTAACTAGTTTAATAGCTTATCTCAAAGCTTAAACACTAGTGGATTAATAATATAGTAAGAAAAATAAAGAACAGTAAGGATTTGTCCTACAAGTACATAAGGGTCTTCTACAGGTCGTGCCCCAATTCATGTCAGTAAAATTACAATAACTAGGAGGGATCAGAAGAGAATTTGATTAATAGGGTAAAATTGTGTTCCCCGGAAATTTCTTTTGTTCGAGAACGGCAGAATGATTAAAATGGCAATAGAAAGGACTAGGGCAATTACTCCTCCTAACTTATTAGGGATAGAACGAAGAATAGCATAAGCAAATAGGAAATATCATTCTGGTTGAATATGGACAGGTGTTACAAGGGGGTTAGCTGGAGTGAAATTATCAGGATCACCTAATAAGTAAGGGTCGAGGAGAGTAAGTACTGTCAGAATTATTAAAAGGCTTAAGAATCCAACGATATCCTTAAAAGAAAAATAGGGATGGAAGGGAATTTTATCTACATTTCCATTTAGTCCTAAGGGATTATTTGACCCCGTTTGGTGTAAAAATAGAAGATGAATTATAGTCATTGCAGCAACAATAAAGGGAAGTAAAAAATGGAAAGTAAAGAATCGAGTTAAAGTGGCATTATCGACAGCAAATCCTCCTCATACCCATTGAACAAGATCTAGCCCTAAGTAAGGGACGGCGGAAAGAAGGTTAGTAATAACGGTTGCCCCTCAAAAAGATATCTGTCCTCAAGGAAGCACATACCCTATAAATGCAGTTCCTATCACTAAGAAAAGTAATAGAACTCCGACAATTCAAGTTTGTGTATACATGTAAGAACCATAGTATATACCTCGTCCGACATGTAAATATAAACAGATAAAGAAGAATGAAGCACCATTGGCATGTAAAGTTCGTAAAAGTCATCCGTAGTTTACATCACGACAAATATGAGCAACACTAGAGAAAGCTAAATCAATATGAGCTGTATAGTGTATTGCTAGGAATAGGCCTGTTGCAATTTGGATAACTAAGCATAATCCTAGTAGTGAGCCAAAATTTCATCAAGTTGAGATATTTGAAGGAGCTGGAAGGTCAACAAGGGCTCTATTAGCAATTTTAAAAAGGGGGTGTCTGGTTCGTAGAGGTTTATTCATTAGTTTTGTTGCCGTAAAGGACCGGCAAAGATTGATGTGATTTTAACTACAGCAATTAAAGTTAAAAATAGGTATAAAACTAATATTAAGGTAATATACCCTGTTGGTTGGTTGTAAAGTTTCATTAATGAAGGTATAGCTTCTTCGAAATAAGAATTTAAGCTTAAGACATTAACTATGTCTGAGTTTATTAAGCTCGTTGTTCAAAATGAAGAGTCTGTAAATAAGCATAAAATAATTGTTAGGGTTAATGGTGCTATTACACATAGAAGAAGCTTAGTAGAGAGTGAAAATATTTCATTTGATGCGAGGCTTGTGACGTAGATAAATAGTACTAGTAAACCTCCTAGAAACACTAAGAATAGAATGTAGGAGAATCAAAAGCTTTGAGTTATAAACCCGGTTAATAGACAAATTACAAGGGATTGTAAAAGAAGCATCATTCCTATAGCTAGTGGGTGATTTATTTGTGTGAAGACAAATCTAAGGGTTGCGCTAGAAATTATAATAATTAATTGATACATAACAGAGAGTAGTTTAAGTAAAATATTAGTTTTGGGGACTAGTGATAGAGGGTTTCCTTTTTCTCTGAAGTTTTAAAAGGTTATACCTTAATTTTGATTTACAAGACCAATGTTTTGTTTAAACTATTAAAACTAATGTTAACATCTTTTTATTGAGGATTGCCAATTTTTTTATTTATGTGTGGGGCTTGAGTCTTTTCATCTAAACGCAAGCATTTGTTGTTGACCCTATTAAGTTTAGAATTTATTGTTTTAAGTTTGTTCCTTATTTTATTTATGTATTTGAACCTAATAAATTACGAATTGTTTTTTAGAATAGTTTTTTTAACTTTTTCAGTGTGTGAAGGTGCTTTAGGGTTATCAATTTTGGTTTCAATGATTCGTACCCATGGAAATGATTACTTCCAGTCATTTAGAGTTTTACAATGCTAAAGATATTAGTTGCTTTACTTTTTTTAACCCCTTTATGTTTTATACAAAATATGTGATGAATGGTTCAGTCAATGTTATTTTTAATGACATTGTTATTTATAGGTATGAATGTATTTAATTCTTTTTTTAGTAATTTAGGTTATTTTTTAGGATGTGACGTTATTTCTTTTGGTTTAATCCTATTAAGCTTTTGAATTTGTGTATTAATAATCACTGCAAGAGAATCAGTTCTGCGTACTCAAAATTATGTAGGGTTTTTTCTTTTAATGATTGTTTCTCTAATGGTTTTGTTGTATTGTACATTTAGAACAACAAATTTATTTATATTTTACTTATTTTTTGAAAGAAGTTTAATCCCTACTTTATTTTTAATTTTAGGATGAGGGTATCAACCTGAACGTCTTCAAGCTGGTGTATATTTATTATTTTATACATTATTGGCCTCTTTACCTTTATTAGTAGGAATTTTTTATTTATATGATATTAATAGATCTTTATATTTTCCCTTACTAGTAAGAATTAATAATTCGAATTTGGTATTTTATTTGGCTATAATTTTAGCATTTTTAGTTAAAATACCTATATTTTTGGTTCATCTATGACTCCCAAAGGCCCATGTAGAAGCTCCTGTTTCAGGTTCAATAATTTTAGCAGGGGTCTTATTAAAGTTAGGAGGGTACGGTCTATTACGTATTTTTAAGATTTTGGCTTTAGCTGGATTAACTTTTAATTTTTTTTGAATTAGTATTAGTTTAGTTGGAGGTGTTCTGGTGAGATTAATTTGTTTACGGCAAACTGATTTAAAGGCGTTAATTGCTTATTCTTCAGTAGCTCATATAGGAATTGTTCTAGGGGGTTTAATAACAATAACTTATTGAGGGTTTTGTGGGTCTTTTACGTTAATAATTGCCCATGGTCTTTGTTCATCCGGTTTATTCTGTTTAGCCAATATTTCTTATGAACGGTTAGGTAGTCGAAGATTATTAATTAATAAGGGCTTAATGAACTTTATACCTAGTATAACTCTGTGATGATTTCTTTTAAGCTCGTGTAATATGGCTGCTCCCCCTTCTTTAAATTTGCTCAGTGAAATTAGTTTATTGAATAGTTTAGTTGGGTGGTCTTGAGTTACAATGTTAAGTTTGAGATTACTTTCTTTTTTTAGAGCAGCTTATACTTTATATTTATACTCTTATAGTCAACATGGAAAAATTTATTCAGGGGTGTATGCTTGTGCAATAGGGTATACTCGGGAGTATTTGCTTTTATTTTTACATTGAGTGCCTTTAAATTTATTGATTTTAAAGAGTGAGCCTTGTATACTTTGGTTATAACTTAAATAGTTTAAATAAAACTTTGATTTGTGGTGTCGAGGATATGGATGAAAATTCATTTTAGGTCATGGTATCTTTATCAATTTGTTTAGTTAGTTTTATTACTTTATTTTGTATGGCCTTATGTTTAGTAAGTATAGGGTTTTACTTTATTATACATGATTTAGTGTATTTTATTGAATGAGAAGTATTGACGTTAAATTCGAGCCCAATCGTCATAACGATTCTGTTGGATTGAATATCTTTTATTTTTATAGGATTTGTTTTATTTATTTCAGCTTTAGTAATTTTCTACAGTCAGGGATATATAGCGGGTGATTTAAATATTAATCGTTTTATTATTTTAGTATTAATATTTGTTCTTTCAATGATGTTTTTAATTATTAGTCCAAATTTACTTAGAATTTTACTTGGGTGAGATGGTTTGGGGCTAGTCTCTTATTTATTAGTAATTTATTATCAAAATGTGAAGTCTTATAATGCCGGGATATTAACCGCTTTATCTAATCGTATTGGGGATGTAGCCTTATTGTTGGCTATTGCATGAATATTAAACTTTGGTAGATGAAATTACATTTTTTACTTAGAGTGTAGTCGTGGAAGTATAGAGATAACAATTATTGGGGCCTTAGTTATACTAGCAGCTATAACGAAGAGAGCTCAGATTCCTTTTTCTTCATGATTACCTGCAGCAATAGCTGCTCCTACTCCAGTATCAGCTTTGGTTCATTCTTCAACTTTAGTGACTGCTGGGGTTTATCTATTAATTCGATTTAATGTTCTTTTAGCTGGGTCTAATTTAGGAACCTTCCTTTTACTTTTTGCTGGTTTAACTATGTTTATAGCGGGATTAGGGGCAAATTTTGAATTTGACTTAAAAAAGATTATTGCTTTGTCTACTCTAAGTCAGTTAGGGCTTATGATGAGAATTTTGGCAATAGGGTTTCCTAAGTTGGCTTTTTTCCATTTGTTAACGCATGCTTTATTTAAGGCTTTATTATTTATGTGTGCAGGAGCTATTATTCATAATATGAAGGATTCTCAAGATATTCGGTATATGGGAGGCTTAGTACTACAAATACCTTTAACATCGTCATGTTTCAATCTTTCAAACTTAGCTTTGTGCGGAACTCCTTTCTTGGCCGGGTTTTATTCAAAGGACTTGATTTTAGAAATTGTTTCGTTGAGTTACATAAATTATTTTAGTTTTATACTTTACTTTCTCTCAACTGGCCTAACTGTATGCTATTCCCTGCGGCTGGTTTATTATTCAATGAGAGGGGATTTTAATACTTTTTCTTTACACCCTCTAAATGATGAGGGGTGAGTTATACTCCGGGGTATAATAACTTTGTCATTTATGGCTGTGATTGGAGGGAGTCTTTTAAGTTGAGTCCTTTTCCCAACCCCTTCAATAATTTGTTTACCTTTTTATTTGAAGACTTTAGCTTTAAGTGTAAGAATTTTAGGAGGTTGAATTGGTTATGAATTAGCTAAGTTTTCTTTAAGTTATAATCTTCAAACCTTACGTTTATATTTTTTGACAAGTTTTATAGGTTCAATGTGATTTATACCTTTTATTTCAACTTATGGGGTAAGTTATACTCCGTTAGCTTTAGGGAGTAAGGTAGTTAAATCTTTTGATCATGGATGAAGAGAATACTTCGGGGCCCAAGGTTTATACCAAATATTTACAGGGTGGTCAAAGATTAATCAATGATGACAAAATAATGATTTAAAAACTTATTTAATTAGTTTTATTTTATGGGTTATTATTTTATTATGCCTAATTTCTTTATATTCAAATAGCTTATATTTAGAGCGTGACACTGAAGATGTTAATGAGATTATTACAATCTTTGAATAATTATTTATAAAAGTTAAAACTTTATTTTTACAGTGAAAATGTAATGTTTTTATAAACTATATAAATTAGAAATATTAACGGAGTTTAACCGCTAAAGAAAAAAGTTAGCAGCTTTTTCTTGAGACCACGTATTTCCTTAATTGGAGTGATGGTATCTCAATTATATCATTAACAGTGATACGCCTCTTTTTGGCTTCAATTAAAGAGTAAGGATATTTATTATCTAGGGTCAGGTCGAAACTGAATGCAATTGATCGCTTCTTACTCTAAGACAGATTGAAACTCAATACCTTTTGGATGCAAACCAAATGTTATACTTAACTACAGTCCTAGTGTGCTCATTCTAGAGCCCCTTGGTTTCATTCATGATAAAGACCTAATAAGAGAATAGCTAAAAAGAAAGCACCAACAGAAACTCAAATTATTAAGCTGGAGAAAGGGAAAATAACAATTATTGGAAGCAAAAGGGCAATTTCTACGTCAAAGATTAAGAAAATTACAGCAATTAAAAAAAATCGAAGAGAAAAAGGTAGGCGGGAGGAGCTTTTAGGGTCAAATCCACACTCAAAGGGCGATCTTTTTTCACGATCAATAATAGACTTTTTTGATAAGATTGAAGCTAAAAGTATGACAACTACAGCAAGTAAAATGATAATAGAAGCGATAAAAGAAATTGTTATAATTATTTATTCTGAATTATATTCAGTCCTTTTGATTGGAAGTCAACTATACTTGTATACTAAATAAATTAACTACCTCATCAGTAAATTGAGATGTATAAAAATAACCAAACAACATCAACAAAATGTCAGTATCATGCTGCAGCTTCAAACCCAAAGTGATGGTTAACTGAGAAATGGTATAAAGCATGCCGGATTAGACAAATTAGTAAAAATGTAGTACCAATAATAACATGAAGTCCGTGGAATCCAGTTGCTATATAAAATGTTGATCCGTAGACAGCATCAGAGATAGCGAACGGAGCTTCAATATATTCGTAAGCTTGAAGAATAGAAAAATAAATCCCTAAGATTACGGTAAAAAATAACCCTTGAAGGGTTTGACTATGATTACCTTCTATAAGGCCATGATGGGCTCATGTAACTGTTACCCCTGAGGCTAGGAGAATAGCTGTATTTAATAAAGGAATCTGAAGAGGATTAAAAGGGGTAATTCCTGCGGGGGGTCACATAGCCCCTAATTCAGTTGTAGGGGAAAGACTACTGTGAAAGAAGGCTCAGAAAAAAGATAAAAAGAAGAAGACTTCTGAGACAATGAATAAAATCATTCCTCAGCGCAATCCTAAAGTGACAGGGTACGTGTGTAATCCTTGAAAAGTACCTTCTCGGGTAACATCTCGTCATCATTGAAATATAGTTAATGAAGTGATTGTTAATCCTAATATTAATAAGGTTGTTCTATATTGATGGAATCAGCTTAAAAGCCCAGAAACTGTTACTAAAGCTCCAATAGCTCCTGTTAGAGGCCAAGGACTTTGATCAACTAAATGAAAAGGGTGATTCGCGTGTGTAGACATTAGTTTACTTCTCTAGAATAAAGAGTTCTAAGTACAGCAAACACGTAAGATTGAATAATAGCAACTGCTGATTCTAAAACAAGGAGGGCAATTTGTGCAATAATTAATAAAGAAAGAATTGAATATGATAGACTTGGGCCTGTATTACCTAAAAGGGTAAGTAAGAGATGGCCAGCAATTATATTAGCTGCTAATCGGACGGCTAGAGTACCCGGTCGAATAACATTACTAATTGTTTCAATGCATACCATAAATGGTATTAGGACAGCTGGAGTTCCTTGAGGGACTAAGTGTGCAAATATATGTTGAGTATGATTAATTCATCCATAGATTATAAAACTTAACCACAATGGTAGGGCTAGAGCAAGAGTTAAAGTTAAATGACTTGAACTCGTGAAGACATACGGGAACAGTCCTAAAAAATTATTAAATAAAATTAATGAAAATAATGAAATAAATATGAAAGTTCTTCCATTATGACCAGTCGGTCCTAAAAGGGTCTTAAATTCATTATGGAGAGTTAAAAGAATCTTATTTCAAATAAGGTTATACCGTGATGGTATAAATCAATAGGCTGATGGAATTAAAGTTAAACCTAGAATTGTTCTAATTCAATTTAGAGAAAGATTTATAACACTTGTTGAGGGGTCGAAGACAGAAAATAGGTTTGTTATCATCTTCAGTTAAATGGGGTTTGTGAGATCTTCTTTTCAGAAATCTCAGGAGTCTTAGGTAAAAAGGAAAAATAATTTATAAAATTAAAGATTAAAAGAATCAGGGAAAAGGCAATAAAGAGGGTTAATCATCTAATAGGGGCTATTTGTGGAATCAAAGAATATTAGATTAAGACTAATAATTTTAGTATGACATACTAAGGTTAAATTTAACTAATTCTTTCACCAGAAGTAGTTGCTAATTTACTATAAAGTGGTTTAAGAGACCAATACTTGCTTTCAGTCATCTGATGACGCTTCTCTTAAGGACGTAACTCAAGAAATGAATGTATTAGTAGGGACACTTTCAATAACAATTGGTATAAAACTATGGTTAGCTCCACAAATTTCTGAACACTGTCCAAAGAATAATCCTGGTCGGTTTATTAGGAATCTGGTTTGATTAAGACGGCCAGGTGTGGCATCAACCTTAACCCCTAAAGCTGGAACTGTTCAAGAATGAAGAACATCGGCAGCTGTAACTAATATTCGAACTTGAGTGTTTATTGGTAATACTGCACGATTATCAACGTCGAGGAGACGGAAGCCGTCATTTCCCATTTCATTGTAAGGAGTCATATAAGAATCAAACTCTACTTGAAGGAAGTCTGAGTATTCGTAACTTCAATATCATTGATGTCCAATTGTTTTTAAAGTAATAGCTGGGTTACTCACCTCATCTAATAAGTATAGTAAACGAAGTGATGGTAAAGCAATAAAAATTAAAGTTACTGCGGGTAAAATTGTTCAAATGATTTCGATTGTTTGTCCTTCTAAAAGGAATCGATTAATGTTAAGATTAAAGAAAAGCGTGGCTAGTAAATAGCTGACTAAAGCAGTAATTATAATCAGAATTAGTATAGCATGATCGTGGAAGAAGGTTAATTGTTCTATAAGGGGAGAAGCTCTGTCTTGGAGTCTTAAATTCGCTCATGTTGCCATTAAAGTTCTAACAAAAGGTTAATCCTTTATAAATGGAGCTTAAATCCAGTGCACTTATCTGCCATATTAGAATCCTGAAAGTATAGGTAACTCGGCGTAACTATGTTCAGCAGGAGGTAAGTTTTGATATCATTCAATAGAAGTTGTTATCTGTAAAGGGAATAAGGCAATACGGTTTGTGATCATGCTTTCTCAAATAATAAAGAGAAGGAATAGTACACCAATAAAAGAGATTGTAGACCCGATTGAGGACACTACATTTCAAGATGTATAGGCATCTGGGTAATCAGAGTATCGTCGAGGTATCCCTGCAAGACCTAAAAAGTGTTGAGGGAAGAAAGTCAAGTTAACCCCAAGGAATATAATGCAAAATTGAATCTTTAATCAGTGTGGATTTATTGTTAATCCTGTGAATAAAGGGTATCATTGAATGAATCCTGCCATAATAGCAAATACAGCTCCCATTGAAAGTACATAATGGAAATGAGCAACTACATAGTAAGTATCATGAAGAATAATGTCTACTGAAGAATTAGCTAATACTACACCTGTTAATCCACCAATTGTAAATAAGAAGACGAACCCTAAAGCTCAAAGAAGGGCTGGGCTATAATTTAGCTGAGACCCATGAAGGGTAGCTAATCAACTAAAAATCTTAATTCCAGTAGGAACAGCAATAATTATTGTAGCTGAAGTGAAGTAAGCACGAGTATCAACGTCTATTCCGACAGTGAACATGTGATGGGCTCAAACTACAAACCCTAAAAGACCAATTGATAGTATTGCGTAGATCATTCCTAGAGATCCAAAGGCTTCCTTCTTTCCACTTTCTTGGCTAATAATATGAGAAATCAGACCGAATCCTGGGAGAATTAAAATGTAAACCTCGGGATGACCAAAGAATCAAAATAAATGTTGGTATAGGATTGGATCACCCCCTCCTGCAGGATCGAAAAAGGATGTGTTTAGATTTCGATCTGTTAAAAGTATGGTGATTGCTCCTGCTAAGACAGGTAATGATAATAGAAGAAGTAAGGCTGTAATTACAACTGCTCAAACAAATAATGGTATTCGATCAAGAGTTATTCCACTTGATCGTATATTAATTACAGTTGTAATAAAATTTACAGCCCCTAAAATTGAAGAAATTCCGGCTAAATGAAGCGAGAAAATTGCTAGATCAACAGATGACCCGGCATGTGCAATTCCTGCAGAAAGAGGGGGGTAAACTGTTCACCCTGTACCTGCTCCATTTTCCACTAGACTTCTAGCTAAAAGTAGAGTCAGGGAAGGAGGAAGTAATCAGAAACTTATATTATTTATTCGAGGGAAGGCCATGTCTGGTGCTCCTAGTATTAGAGGCACTAATCAATTTCCAAATCCACCAATTATAATAGGCATAACCATAAAGAAAATCATAACGAAAGCGTGGGCAGTAACAATTACATTATAAACTTGGTCGTCTCCAATAAGTGATCCTGGTTGCCCAAGTTCAGCTCGAATTAAAAGACTTAAAGATGTCCCTACTATTCCTGCTCATGCTCCGAAAATAAAATATAATGTTCCAATGTCCTTATGATTTGTTGAAAATAATCATTGTCGCGGTAGAATGGCTGAGAATTAGGTGATAGATTGTAAATCTATTTAGGAGGAGTACCCTCTTCTACCAGGCTTTATAGTCATTAAATGATATTAGACTGCAATTCTAAAGGAGTAGTAATTCTACTAAGGCTTAAAATGTAATTATTTTATTTACAGCTTTGAAGGCTATTAGTTTAGTTAACTTAAAGCCTTAGAAAATACTGAAAAGTACTGAACAGGTTAATAGGCCTAACGCTGATATTATTGCTAATGTTAAGGTGATTAAGTTGCTTGAGTTATTTAGCTTTAGTCCATGACTTCATGTCGGTTCGGCATAAGTTAATATGAAAGCCCCAAAACTTGTGCGGAGGTAATAGAATAGGGTAATTAAAGTTATAACTACTATTAAAGAAACCAAAAAGATTAAACCGGATTGAACCATTGATTGAATAATGATTCACTTCGGTAAGAATCCCAAGAAAGGAGGCAAGCCCCCTAGTGAAAGAAAGGTCACGAAAATTCTAAATTTAGTTACAGGGTTAACGTAATTTAATGAAAAGATTTGCTTTACGTAAAAAAGCTTGAAGGTATTGAGTATAAAAATAATTGCTACAGATAAAAAACTGTAAACACTAAAATATAAATATCATAGGTTCTCCCCCAATCCTATGGCAGCGATTAGTCAACCTAAATGATTAATTGAAGAATATGCAAGGATTTTACGTAGAGATGTTTGGTTGAATCCTCCTAGTGAACCAATTAAAACTGATAAACCAATGACTAATGAAATAAAGAGATTTATAGATAAGTTATACGACAATAATATTAAAGGAGCAATTTTTTGTCATGTTATTAATATAAGACCGTTTATTCAATTTAAACCTTCTATTACTCCGGGAAACCAAAAGTGAAAGGGAGCGGCACCTATTTTTAATAGAAGAGAAGATCTAATGAGCATTGAGACAACGACGTTGTTTATTCCTAATGAACTCCCAGAATTAAACAATAAAGCGGCAATAATTACTGTAAATAAAAGTGTAGCTGAAGCTAAAGCTTGGGTTAAGAAGTACTTTAATGAAGCTTCAGTTGATAGTAAATTGTTTGTATTTGTCATCAAGGGGATAAAAGATAATAGATTAATCTCAAGCCCTATTCATGCACCAAATCAAGAATTAGCTGAAACAGAAATTAATGTCCCACTAACAAGTGTTATGAAAAATAGAAGTTTGGTTGGATTGTTAAGCATTAGAGAGAAGAGGATTAATAAACCTCTATAAATGGGGTATGAACCCATTAGCTTAATTAGCTTATCTTTCTATAGTCTAGTGTAGGGTGCACAAAAGTTTTTGATACTTTTAGAAATAGTTCAAGTCTATTGGGTATAATGAAGGTAATATTAAATTACTTGATTTATCCTATCAAGATAACCCTTTAATCAGGCACTTCATT